CTCTATTTTTATTTGAGACGGTCCTGAGGAAAGGGATTTTGTTTCCACCGAGCTAAAAAAACAGGTCGATGCCTCTAGTAAACCAGAGTCATCATTTAATAGCTATTTTTATTCAATTTTGTATTTGTAAAGCAAAAATTGAAGATTTAGTTACGATTAGAAACCTACTTGCTATGTTTATCCATGGATCCTTTACTCATACTGATTCAATTGGAAGTATTAATCCAATTCCAAAATTATGTTTCGTAATTTCATAATCCAATTTGTCACTTTCTAAGTGATCCTTGGATACAAATCACGAGAATGTATATTTTTTCTCGAATCCGTGATTGAGAGGTAAAGGATTAAATCCTTTTCTTTTTTCAAATAAAGTTTTTGGTCGGAATACGAATCAAACCGAAAACAAAGACCCTTTAACTATCAAAGGGTTAAAAAAACGAATCACACTTTTACCACTAAACTATACCCGCTACAATTCGATTATTGTATACAACTGGACCTTTTGTCGAACCGGAAAATGGGTATAATAAGATGGGATCATCAAAGAATCCAAAAATTTAGCGTATTTACCCTCTTTTTTTTTTCGTTTTCGCGGATGGAAATAGTCCTTCTTCTTTTTTTGTTCGTGCTTGAATATTGCCTATTCCCTTTTTTATATATTTTTTTATATATTTTATATTTATATATATATATTTATAATATATTTTATAATATATTTATATAATTTATATAATACTAACTTTATAATATATATATAATTAATATATAAATATATATATAATTAATATATATATATAATAAAGTTTATATAATACTGTATTTATATATATAAATATATAATACTATATTATATATATATATAATACTAAAAATACTAAGCATTTTTGTTTTCAAATCAGATAAATGAAAAATTATCATTATTTTTCTATAATTAGTTGGAACAAAACAAAAAGAGGCCCGGCTGGGTACTGACCAGACCAGGCCGTGTCAATAACAATAAGAAGGGTCTTTCGAACAAAATACGAAGGGGTCGCTTTTGGTTTTCTTTATATTGTTGGCACTTTCGAGCCCTTCTCTTTATTTATTCTTTATTTATCGAAAAAAAATTACTGATAAAAATGGTACATATCTATATAATAGTACATATCTATATAATAGAGAAAGAAATACTCCTTATTTTTTTTTATGTGTAATCTAACCCAATTTTCAATTAGGAGAGATGGCTGAGTGGACTAAAGCGGCGGATTGCTAATCCGTTGTACGAGTTATTCGTACCGAGGGTTCGAATCCCTCTCTTTCCGCTTCCCTTGATGACTTTATTTATTTATTTATTTTTTTATTTTTTTTTTTCAAATTTGGCATTTTTATATAAACAAAAAATCCGAAGAAAATAGAAAAGAAAAACCCTTATTCTTCGCGCCCAGGATTACGTCCAGGATCATTAGATAGGAATCCAAAGATGAAGAGAGAAACAAAAAATATCACTACTGTGTAAACGAAGAGTTTGAGAGTAAGCATTACACAATCTCCAAGATAATTAAAAAAAAAAGAGAATAGATCCTCCATTTTTCTACCACATATCCTATTTGGATATCAAGAGCCGAGTTTCTTTCTAGAAAAAATCACGAACTTTCGAGGAAATCTAGGAAATTTGTAAGAAATTTTTCAATTTAAATAATATATTAAATAATATATTAAATAATTTAGATTTTAGATATTTTAGATTAAGGATCTTATCGAAAACTTACAGCAGCTTGCCAAACAAAAGCTAAGAGAAAAAAGAACACGGGTATGACTGGCATAACATCTACGATTGGGTTCAAAAAAGCGTAGGCCTCGGGCAATTTTCCGAAGAAAAAACTACTTGAATAAAAGGCAGAATTAAGACAGATACAGATCAAACTAAAGATATTAAGCATAACAGACATTTTGTTCTTGGAGATAATTGCATTTTGATTGAATTATTGATATGATATAAGGAAAAAGGGGAAAATTTAGGTAGACAAAAAATCCTTCTTTTCTTTTGAACTCACCCAATCAAAAATCCTCCAATTCTCAAAAGAGAATAGAGGAAATCATACTTTCATACAATATCTTAATTGAATTATATCTAATGATCAATAAATTCAGTTTAATTATATATAATTCTATATTAATCCATATAATTAATATATATTAATAAAAAAATATAATTCTATATTTCTATATTAATTATATTAATTAAAAAAAATCCTAGTAATAATCTAAATATCTAATAATATAAATATCTATAGAATAAATTAGATTGGAGTTGACAAATAACGAATACTGTAATATAATTTACTATTAAATAGTACTATTTTTTTTTACTAATTATAATTTATAATTATACTTTAGTAGTATGGTTACTTTCTTAGTATCGTTTAGTAGTATCGAAAGTAGTTTCGAATAGAAACCTAAATGGGGCGTGGCCGAGTGGTAAGGCAACGGGTTTTGGTCCCGCCATTCGAAGGTTCGAATCCTTTCGTCCCAGAGCATATTCATTATCTTAGAATAGAATAAAGATTTTGTTGAATGGGGTAACGTCTAATGTTAGCTGGAATTTCTTTCTTTTTTTTTATCTTTTATGCATGAATCATATCTTTTTTACACAAACTGAATTGAATCGCGTACAAATGACACGCAAATGTAATTGACTCTATTTCTGATCCAGGTAAATTGGGAACATCGGTTCCCAGAGTTGGAATTTTTAAAAAGGGGGTCTTTTCATCCTATGCTCCATCCCATCTTGTTTCGGGAAGTTAGTTATTTAGAAAAACATTTCGTCCCATATTGATTTTCAATTTTATCAATATTTTGATTTTCAACGATACTATCTATTATTTCGTATCCTAGAAACTATATTTTTAGGAATTTTTATATAGATTTATTAATTCTAACTATTTTGGTACTAATGAAATTCATTCAAAGCCGATAGGCTTAATTCTCCTAAGGGGTTAGACTAAAATAAAAAAGAAGGAGCAACTTAATTTGGACTTGTTGGGATTTGTACCTAGCCAGTCCGCATCCCCGAGCATAATTCCCATTTTTTTCTCTTATGTCCCATTAGTCCTGTAGTACCCCGGGGGCGAATACATTAACCGAAGATATTAAAATTTCTGTGTCTGCCTGAATTGCATTAACAAAAATAAAATTATAAAATTATATATGTAATTTTATATCTATCCGAATCCGATGTATTTTCTTTGAATAAGTATTTCGTGTTTGGCCCTAATAAATAATTGTAAATTTATGTAACACTTAAAAGGGGGTGTTTTATGTTTTATATCTTTTATTCTCTTTTATTCACTTTCTATTCTATTATGTATGGATATTATATTATGTATGGAAAGATTCGATTAGCGAAATCTTGCTGAACTACACAGCTTAAACAAAATAAAAAAAAACGAGGAAATGTTTAACGTATATGTATCCTTCTATTCTATTTATTCGATTTTTGTGAAAAAGGTTTTTGACCCCCTCGATTTTGAATTTAAAAATTAAAAAATTTAACAAATATTTAACCCTAACTTTTAATCTATTATTAAATATATTATTAAATAGAAATTTTTTTTCATTTTAAATTAAGAGGACTTGCTAAAACTTATTCAGAAACCTCTTTACCGATTTGTAGCTATATTCTTTATTTACCGATCTATAGCTATATATAAAATCTCTCTTCTATATTCTAAAGAACATTATAGAACAAAGGGATATAGATTATGATGTCTACAAACCAATGACTATTCATGATTCCATAATTGAATCAATTCCATACTGGTTCCAAATTAGAGGGATGTTATGGTAAAACTTCGTTTGAAACGATGTGGTAGAAAGCAACGTGCGACTTGAAGGACACGATCCATTGTGGATTCTTTCTTATATCCACCATTTTCAATTTCTATAGGAATGAGGGTGCTCTTGGCTTCGACATCCGTTGGTAACCTAAATAGTCCACGATGGAGCTCGAGTAGAAAGTATTAATTCATTTCTCAGGACAAGAATCTAGGGTTAATGCAAATCAATAAATTGGAGCAACTTCGTGAATATATCTTCGATATAGAAATGGAAGCGATCCCATTCGAGCAAGTTTCCAATTCAAAAGGAAAATTTCTTGGAATTAATCAAACCCTTTCGATCCAAAGTGTATCACGCGGGAATCTATTGTCCGTAGGATTCTTTCATAGAAGGAAATAAAAAAAAGGGGTATGTTGCTGCCATTTTTAAAGGATTAAGAAGGACCGAAGTAATGCCTAAACCCAATGATTTAAAACAAAGATAAAGGATCCCAGAACAAGGAAACACCGTTTTAATCGTCTCACTAACTGGGCCAGACTTAAGAATCCAAATAGATTTTAACCGAGACAAACAAAAAAGGGGGTAAAGACCACTCAATAAACGAAAGATTCTCTTTTGAATTATTGGAGAGTTATCTAACTTGAGTTATGAGTAAGAATGGTTTTTTTTATAAAAGAAGAAGAAAAAACAGACTTAAACTCCAGTCTAATTGATTTGATGATTTTATAGAACCTTTTGTCATTTATGGAATTTATTCGAATTCCATACCATAGATAAAACTTCAAATCCAATTCTCTTTTTTTCTCGAGCCGTACGAGGAGAAAACTTCCTATACGTTTCTAGGGGGGGTGTATTGTTCATCTACATCTATCTCAATGAGTTGTCTATCGAATCGTTGCAATTGATGTTCGATCTCGAAGAGAAGGAAAAGATCTTCAGAAACTAGGTTTTTATGATCCGATAAAGAATCAAACTTATTTAAATGTTCCCGCCATTCTCTATTTCCTTGAAAAAGGGGCTCAACCTACAGGAACTGTTCAGGATATTTTAAAAAGGGTGGGGGTTTTTAAGGAATTTTATTCTAATCAAACGAAATTCAATTAAGGATTAAGGAAATACAAAAAAGGGGGGCAGTTATTTGTATATAACTTTGGATAACCTTTCTCTACTCTTTTTTATCACCC